ATATTGTTCTTTTAGGTCTTTCACTATACGATAGAAAGAAGATACAAATTACTACCAGATTTGAGATCGATTCGCTGAACTCCATACTCCGATATATTACTTATATATATCAAATCGATGGATATCATATGAACTACAAGTCTATCTGAATTCAAATTCTATTCTATCTAAATTTCCTTCAAATTCCTGATTTTTGAATCTTTTTATTCGCGAGGAGCCGGATGAGAAGAAACTCTCACGTCCGATTCTGGAGTAGCGATGGAATTCAAACCCAACCATCAACTATAACCCCAAAAGAACCAGATTCCGTAAACAACATAGAGGAAGAATGAAGGGAATTTCTTATCGAGGTAATGATATTTGTTTTGGTAAATATGCTCTTCAGGCACTTGAACCCTCTTGGATCACATCTAGACAAATAGAAGCAGGTCGACGGGCAATGACACGAAATGCACGCCGCGGTGGAAAGATATGGGTCCGTATATTTCCAGACAAACCGGTTACCGTCAGAGCCGCAGAAACACGTATGGGTTCGGGTAAAGGATCGCCTGAATATTGGGTAGCTGTTGTTAAACCAGGTCGAATACTTTATGAAATCGGTGGCGTAACAGAAAATATAGCTAGAAGGGCTATTTCAATAGCAGCGTCCAAAATGCCTATACGAACTCAATTCATTCTTTCGGGATAAAATTTGCGGGAGAAAATTTGGATTGGAAATGCAAAAGAAAAAGAAAAAGGCAAACGAATCGCAGGTGCAGGTTTTGTTTTTTGGACAAACAATATTTCTTTTTTTCTTCGCCCTTTACTTTGCCTAAAAAAAAATAATCAAAAAAATGATATGATTCAACCTCAGACCTATTTGAATGTAGCGGATAACAGCGGGGCTCGCAAATTGATGTGTATTCGAATCATAGGAGCTAGCAATCGTCGATATGCTCATATTGGTGACGTTATTGTTGCTGTGATCAAAGAAGCAGTTCCGCAAATGTCGCTAGAAAGATCAGAAGTGGTCAGAGCTGTAATTGTACGTACTTGTAAAGAACTCAAACGCGACGACGGTATGATAATACGCTATGATGACAATGCTGCAGTTGTCATTGATCAAGAAGGAAATCCAAAAGGCACTCGAGTTTTTGGTGCGATTGCAGAGGAATTGAGACAGTTCAATTTTACTAAAATAGTTTCATTAGCTCCCGAAGTATTATAAAATGAGACCCTAATCTAGTTCCATCATAATATCATTCCAGAAAGAATATAGTTATGTTTAGAGGAGTTATTTGAAAGAAATCAATTAAGATTCAGTTAGTAGATTGTGTCTCGCGCATATACCTTGAAAAATGCATAGTCATAACCAAAGAAAAAACAAGAAAAACATGTTGATTATATCACAATTGGGAGGGACCAATACTTTAATTCATTATGGCTAAGGATACTATTGCTGATATACTAACCTCGATACGAAATGCTGAGATGAATACAAAAAGAGTGGTTCGAATAGCATTTACGAATCTCAGCGAAAGTCTTGTTAAAATACTTTTACGCGAAGGTTTTATCGAAAACGTGAGAAAACATCGCGAAAACAACAAATCTTTTTTGGTTTTAACCCTACGCTATACAAGGAATCGGAACGAGCCTTATAGAAATCGAAAAGTTTTAAATTTAAAACGCATCAGTCGACCCGGGCTACGAATCTATTCTAACTATCAACGAATTCCTAGAATTTTAGGCGGGATGGGGATTGTAATTCTTTCGACTTCTCGAGGTCTAATGACAGACCGAGAGGCTCGATTAGAAAGAATAGGTGGCGAATGTTTGTGTTATATATGGTAATCCTTCTAATATCCAAATGAAATTTGCAACTTTCTATTTGTGACAAAGAAAGGGGACAGGTTGTCTAATATCGTCTCTCATCTACGACCTCATCTTTGAAAACGACATCTATGGTTTTAGATCGTCCATAATAAAGAAGTGGATCCGGCATAAAAGAGGTTTTCGTTTAACTGAAAAACATAAATTGATTCTGGAAAGTTGAATTAAAGAATCCGTTCTCAACGATATATTTTGGGTTCATTTAGATAATAATGATCTAATTCTCGGTTATATTTCGGGAAAGCTACCACTTAGGTTTATTATAATACAATGAGTCTTCAATTAGTCGAATTCTTTACTTTGCAAAAAATAAGAATCAAAAGTTTCGGTATTTTTTTTCAACTTCAACATTTTCAACATTCATTCAATATGATTCAAGATGCCAAATTTCAAGAAACTTATTTTCTTCCAAGACGTAGATTCAGAATTAAGGTGAAAAGTCGGCAAATATGAAAATAAGAGCCTCTGTTCGTAAAATTTGTGAAAAATGTCGATTAATACGCCGTCAGGGCCGAATTCGAGTAATTTGTTCCAACCCAAGGCATAAACAAAGACAAGGATAATCAACCTCGGGAAAGGCCCGATATTCAAAAATGGATAGATCCATCGATCTCTGACTCATATTTATGAGATGATAAAATATGGCAAAAGCGAGACTGAAATTGGTTTCACGTAGGACCCGACGTCTACGTAAAAGTATGCGTAGAATACCAAAAGGGGTTATTCATGTTCAAGCAGGTTTTAATAATACCATTGTGACTGTTACAGATGTACGAGGGCAAGTGGTTTCTTCGTCCTCTGCCGGTAATTGTGGATTCCGGGGTACACGAAAAGCGTCGCCATTTGCTGCTGAAACCACAGCAGTAACCGCTATTCGTACAGTAGTGATGCAACGCGCAGAAGTCTTGATAAAAGGTCCCGGTATCGGGAGAGACGCAGCATTACGAGCTATTAGCAAAAGTGGTATACGATTAACTTTTGTACGGGATATAACTCCTTTGCCCCATAATGGCTGTAGACCTCCGAAAAAACGACGTGTGTAAAAATAAAAATTGAAGAGATTTCAACAGCAAGAAAAACAAGAGAAATAAATGATTCAACGATCTGATCAAATAATATTATTATGGTTCGAGAGCAAGTAAGAATAGATACTCGGACACTCCAGTGGAAGTGTGTTGAATCAAGAGCAGATAGTAAACGTCTTTCTTATGGACGATTTATTCTATCTCCACTTCTGAAAGGTCAAGCTGACACAATAGGCATTGCGATGCGACGAGCTTTGCTTGGAGAAATAGAAGGAACATGTATCACACGCGCAAAATCCGCGAAAATACCGCATGAATATTCTACCATAGTGGGTATTCAAGAATCAGTCCATGAAATTTTAATGAATTTGAAAGAAATTGTATTGAGAAGTAATCTATATGGAACGTGTGAGGCAGCCATTTGTGCTAGGGGCCCCGGATATATAACCGCCAAAGATATCATCGCCCCGCCTTATGTAAAAATCATTGATAATACACAGCAGATAGCTAGCTTGACGGAACCAATTGAGTTGTGTATTCGATTACAAATCGAGAGGAATCGTGGATATCTTATAAAAACATCCAATAACG